CCTAATCTCACTGAAAAAGAAAGGCCCTTATCACCTGAATATATTTGGGGGCATTCAAATTTCCGTGATTGACAGACAAAAGAGATTATCCTTTAGGCAGAGAATCTTTCATACTGGACTGGTAAAAGGAGAAGTATTGTGAAGCCAACTCTTCTCTTGGATAGTTGTAGAGAATCTTTTTGTTCCAATTTCTTTCAAAATGGTTTATTGTTGGGCACACCATCTCCTTTGGCTCGTTAGTTTGAGTTGAAGCGAAGAGAACCAATAAAGATAGGCCCGGGAAAGATCTGCTACAAGGTTGAATCAGTCCGACCTCTTATAATACAATACATGATTTCAAGTGTTCAAGTCCTAAGGATACGAAGAAAAGAAGACTTGAAAGAAATCTATCATCCCACAGCTAACATCCAATACAGAAGAGAGCGTTAGAGACAAAGACTCTCATGGAGACTACCGGTCAGTTTTTCTAAGGAAGTAAGTCGGACCTATTCGATGTAAGATGGTTTCCCCTTTTGAAGAATTTGCACCGGACACTGGCAAAACCAAACTCAAGATCCTGACAAGAAGCCATTGCTACATAACCACTCCGTGAATGCCAAGAATAAGGGGCACTGTTAGTAGGCTCATTGGAGAAGATGTTCCAGATCAATAATTTAGCAAAGACACTCACGCAAAACATGTAAACAATCCTAAACAGGTCACATCTCGAACAGCTCTTAGACTCTGAGAAATTCCTATACCCGGTTTGAGGAGAGACTAAGCCAAGAGGTCAGACGGGTGGTCTACCCTTACAAGGTCTACTTACTGCGGCTCAACCCCGTGATCTATGAATTATTATAGTAAGAGGGTTTACTTCTGTAATGTCGAAAGGAGCGAGAAGAGGGTTAGGGGGCGAAGAAAGGAGGAGCGAGAAGAGGGTGGACATGAATCAAGAGAAGCAGTTTTATCATAATAGGTTAGTGTGTTCAGTTGTTCAATTGACTTAATCTCCCCCCATTAAGGAAAGCAGACAAAAAGAGAGTCCCAGACGATTTGGTAATATTCTATAAAAGTAGGTAATAGGTAAGAAGCGGACGATAACAGTAAAGGACGATGTCGGCAGAGAATACGAGTTATATCCTAACAAGAAAGAGAGAAGAATGAGCTAAAGAATTGGCCCATGGGAATTAGATGTCGAATGAGGACGATTTCGAGAGCATAAAGAGAGAAGACAAAGTAAAGGAAATCTAAACACGATATAAAACTTGATGAGTATTTTCTTTCAATCAAAATCCATATAAGACAACTCTAAGAAAAAGAATCAAGAATCAGAATGAGGAATGAGGAATTAGACCGGAAATTACTTAAGTAATTAATTAAGATTGGGGGTCAATATTTCCTCACGGCGTGTTTTGTCCTTAATGAGACTTAATATATAATTAGAGTAATCTCTTGAGGGAAGTCCAGAGCCCATAGCCCAGCCAGGAGAGTTGTTCCGTCTAACGAGAAAACCATTCGACGAAGCTATATAGCCTCTTCGAACCATTTTCTCTTACTTGGTCCCATATTCTCTTCTCTTGTGCGGGACGGAGGGCGCGTAAGCCTAGAATGCTTCGGGGAGTTGGTTGTTGACCAAATTAGGAGAAGCCTGTCAAAAAAACCTCAAGTTCAACGAATAGAACATGTCGTAACGCTTCATGAAGCATTATGCTTCACTAGCGTTAACAGAGTCTTCAGAGTAAGTCAAAGAAAAACAAGCATTTCGCGATCTTCTTAGGCAACGAGGTTACCGGCTCTACGACCTCGCAACGCAAGGCACTACTGTAAGCTCTTTGGGCCTGACGCTTTTTTCAAAGATGGAATGTCAAGCTTTTCTTCGTGCTTAACGATTTCTCTTTGTTTCTATTCTCTGTTATTTAAATAACAGTATAACCCGACGGATAAACACTGACGTCGGCAAGCTCTTAACTCTCAACTACTCTTTCGCAGTCTCTTCTTTCGACGAGTCGAGTATCGAGTTTGTTGTTCATGCATGCATGCATGATGGTAAAGATCAACTGGGTTGACTTACAGACAGGTCAATCAATCGGCTTGATGAATCAATTGGTACGAACTCGTAACTCGTAAGAGTAAGAAACGAGCGAGTGAGTTGGTTGTTGACCAACTCTGAGCTGAGAGTCTCAGCTCTTTATTCTGCTCTGCTCTGCTCTGCAGAGAACAACTTGATACTCCGATAACGAGAATTGGATGTAGCAGCTCAAACTCTGAGAGTTGAGAGCCGCCGAGCCGAACAATTGATTGGAATGTCAATCAATGATTGACGATAGTCAGATAGTCTAACATTACGCTCAAGAGCATAATCGTTAGACCGGGTCGGACCATGTCTCCCGAACAATCGACAATCTCAGTACATATGGCGCAAGACGATTCACAGCAACAGCATCGAGGTCGGAATGGGATCGGGTATTCCAGTCTCACCGAGTTCCCGGTTGGTCTCCGAATTGATAACAAGAAGAACAGGTAACTATTGGATAGCATATCTTTGTTGCCGCCTACGACTGCCACCCTGAGTTAGTGAGTTAGTGAGTTAGTGAGTGGTTTACTTAGTAACCACCCACACTCTTATATCAAAGTTGATATAAGCCCTATAGAGAACAAGACCTTGGCTTGAAGAGTATTAAATCATGTGTGAACACATGTCTTAAACACACTCAAGTATCGGCTTGCTCGCCGATCAGTCGATCACTCGACTCGCCAAGACTATAGGTGTTCTCTCTTCGAGAGTTCTCGAGAGCATGCATCTCGATCGAAGAGTTCAGAGTGAACTCGTTCTCTCACTAACTTAACTGTTAGGAAAGTGAACAGAGTCTTCACTTCAGACAGAAGTGAGTAGTGATCTCATCTTTTGTCTGAAGACATTTCTGTTGTGCTTGTTTAATCCGTCATGAATGACTGATTAAAGGTAAGACAGAGTTCTCTTCCGAATATAGGCCGATAGGCCGCATAACATAAGATAGTGTTCTCTCTTCTCTTCCGAAAAGAGAATATAGGCCGAAAAGAGTTCTCGATAGGCCGATAAGAGCTTGTGAGAATAAGAAGCTTATGTAAAGCTTTTTCCGACTTATTAATTAGAAAGCTATCTCGCTGCACACTTTCTCTTTTAGGTCTGCACTGCAATTCCATTATTGGCTACAATCTAGGAGCTCTGTGTACACCGCCGCACTCTCTTAATAACTTATATAAAAAGGAGATCCACTTTATTAGGCTTGTTGAGTTGAGGGAAAGATCACTCCTTAACTAAAGAAAGAGCCGTGATCTTATACTATAGATAATAGACGAGACATTCCAGGCGGAAAGGGGGATCTGCAAAGAGACCGAAACGATGTGTTATTCCTTTTCGAGCTTTTTTATTCGTTTGATGCACCTGTTTCCCCTGTGAGTTATAAGGTCCTTGAGTCGCAGCACCTTCCCTAGAATCACTAATGTCAAAACAAGCCTTCAAAAAGCGGGCAAAGCTCAAAAGAATTCCACTACACTAGCTCAATCGATTGTCTCATTAAAATGATTCATTGGCCGGTTGTCAATATCAGAGTGGTCAAGGTCAAATCATCCAGGATTTTGCGGTGATCTTCTCTTGTTTGTCGTCTTCCCCGTAGGTCTCCTCGTATTTATTTGTACAATTTCTTCGGCTCTACTTTGCTTCCTGAGAAGATATTCTTAGACTGATCTGGAAGGTATTGGCTTAAGGAGGTGGTCAGGTCGTCTAGTGACTGTATTGTATATCCTTTTTTCTCTTTCGTACTCTCCGCGGGATTCAAAGGGTTTCCTTTCGTCCTTCTTTGGAATAGTCTGCCCATTCGATCATGGCGTTCCGTGCTTTGGGGTTCCCACTAGACTAAACTACTGCAGTGAGTCGCGCTTTATGCTCTTGAATCTGACTCTCACTTTCTTTATATTTCCAATCGAAGGAAGTATCTAATCCCTAGGAAAGAGAATCGTGAATGAAAGACGGTAATGCAATGAAGTAATACAGAGAAGAGATGTTAGAAGGTGCTAAATCAATGGGTGCAGGAGCTGCTACAATTGCGTTAGCGGGAGCTGCTGTCGGGATTGGAAATGTCTTCAGTTCTTTGATCCATTCCGTGGCGCGAAATCCATCATTGGCTAAACAATTATTTGGTTATGCCATTTTGGGTTTTGCTTTAACCGAAGCTATTGCATCGTTTGCCTTAATGATGGCCTTTTTGATCTTATCCGTATTCCGAAGAAAGATTCAGTAACAGAGAATCGTGAATGAAAGACGGTAATGCAATGAAGTAATACAAAGAATGGATATAAAGAAGTCATGAAATCATTTGAAACAAGATAATATGAGATGCATCCGGCTTATGGATCGGCAACAAGGGGAAGGGATACCGATTTTGAAGGTTGGGTAGGCATCGAGGCTTATTCCGGATCTGCTTCGGAAGGAATAGGATACCGCAACCCCAAACACAAGCATAGTCTTTTTCACTGTCTAGCCCCTATTATGACTTGTCTACACATCCCGCGGACCACCACAGAAAAGGTGACCACGTTAAATTCAATTATCTGTTCATTACAAATCATGATTTTCAGGGGGTGGATTTCACCGGAATAGAATATAGGCCTATCACTGGGAATTGGATCGCACACTCTTTGCATATTTATGGCACCAAAGGGACTCTACAAGATCGAGAGTACAGCAATTTAGTGACTTATTATGTATGGTGATTGGTAGACGTCTACTTTCGATAATCCGCTGACGTGATCTTCGAGTGTATACGATTGGTGTAATGAAATGATTGGTATCGGTATACTCTTTTGGCGATGTTGTCCCAAGCCCACTTGAGTGAGCAGCCTATTTGATTGTCCCCTTTCTTTTTGGTTTCTGTAGTATATAAGTAAAGTAAGGACTCTATTCTGAGATTATCTATGGCTAAGGAGAACCAATAAGATAATATAAGGAAAGGAAGGGGCAATGTAGTCGCTAATAAGAGTCGAAGCTTGTTTTCTGTTCTTGATGAGGTTCTGGACTCTTGTGTTATTATGGATCGGAAACATCGTTTAATTATTTTCCTCTTACTGTCGGAGCGTAGAGCGGGATACAATAAACAGGGAAGAAGCCCGTCATAGAGCAACTAACTAGTAGAAGTAGAATACTGCTCTGAGAAGAGGAGAAAAGGCGGCCTCTCTCGGTAAACAGGGACCAATTTATCTTCTTGTTCTTAGCCATTACATTATTGTTCGGGTTTCTTCATTTTGTTTTCAGGGGCCCATAACGCTAAAAGAAAATAAAGGGGGCAAGCCGAACCTATGATTGACCGAAACATAAATGATAGATTTGAGATTCCGTCAGTAACTCAGTGTGAATGCTTTACTTTAATAAGAAGGGCTGAGAACTCTCTGAAGAAATAAATCAGTTTTGTTTTCTCACTGAATGGAATGGATCAGAAAGGGTTATTCTTATATATCCTATAGTCTCGGAAGAGCTGCAATCGACAAGCCTACTTTCACCTAATCATCAGGAGTGGCAAGCACTGCAGATGCAGATAAGGTCTCTCTTCTTGGTTGGGAATACTCATTGTTTGTGTCCGACTCTTCGTAGTGTATCAACGGAGTGGAGTAGTCTGTCTAATGAATGCTATGAGGCGGGGCTTTGTGGACCAGGACGACTGGCACTGAAGTAAGTGATCCCAGGTTATGCGCAGCACTCAGTCATTTAGTTGAATTGGTCTTTAGCTTCTTCTCGGCGATTCCGCTCTTCCGTTAAACCCAATTCCCAACACGTCAAGCAGAAGGTCGTACACCTGTTTTGACTTATTTAATATTCTATAGAATTTTGCAGTGAACCAAGAAAGCCATTCAAAGAATGTGAGACCGATAAATAAAGTGGGTTCTTTAAATATTATAAATCAAGAAAGTGACTCCTATTTCTCGATAACCGAGGTCTGCAGTTGTATGATCCTGCGATATTCCTAACATCTCCCATGGCATGATACCCCTTATCGCTCACTCATACCGTCCAGACGTTTCCTTTAATCATTATCATCGACCGCCCTTATCTTCTTTCAAATCAATCACCCTTTACCTCACGCATGAAGATCGTCGGATGGCTCCTTCGGTTCGATCGAATAGGATTGAGTTGAGTACTATGATATAATATGGTGGATCAGTCACCCGGGCAAAGAAACTAAAACGAGAATTGTGCTATGCCCCGGATCCCTAGAGGCGAAAGAGCTGCCTGGTGATCCCTAGGTTGCAGCACGTCCGGTCGTTAACTCTTCTTCCGTTTCCTAGGACCGACGCCTCACCTGCACTGGTACCGGTCGCACATTCAACATAGCGTTCGGACTCATGTGCCCCAGGGGTCTTCTCGCCTGCTACGAGGTTATGTCAGCCTTGCGAAGGATTAGACGTCCCATGCTACGGTTCCCTGCGGTCCGAACCCACATTAGGTTAGGGAGCTCTTCTGGGCGATAAGCTCTCCGCATCCCCAACGTGCCCTCCTAGGCGCGCAACACTAAGTAATCCAAGCCAACCCACATTACTGACTAACGGTGGATAAGCATATTTCTTATAGGTACTAAATACAAGTCCATGAATGAGCAAGATGAAGGTTGCATTAATGATAAAGATCTCTGGGTAACCCGCTAAAAAAAGATTTAACATGTGGGAGGATCATCCGAACGAGAATTCTTTGATTTCATTTTCCCCGTATAGAGCCACTTAGTTACGGTCTTCATCAGGCACTCGGCTACGATATAGACCAATGAATGTGTAATGATGGTGATTCCACACCACCTGGTAATTGAATGTCGAAAGGGGATCCGGAAACACTAAAAAGGAGTTCCAATATCCTTCCCTTTATATTTGATGAGCGTATAAGAGGTCGAATTCCAAACTTTAGAGAGTATACCCATTACCAAATCACTTTTGGGGACACATGCGGAGCCGGCTAAGCCTAAAACTCTTTAATTTAGTTACCACTGGAGAAACACTCGAGTCTTATCAACGAGGTCCTCTGGTCGAGTCTTGAGTTCATCCCAAAGCTCATCCCCCCTTCTCGGCCTGGTGAAGATCGGTAAGATGCGGATAAAACGCCAATAACCTGATGTGGAATATCTTCGGCATAAGCTTTACTGAAAGAAGAGAGCTATCAACGCTAATAACATTTCCTAACATGAGTGTCATCTCAAAGGTATAGGTGAAACAGTCATTTCAATCTTTTTTCTTCCAATTAATATTAGAATAAAGAAAATCCGTAAATAAATGACGAACTCCATTATACATATGATAGGACAGGGCTAAGGCAGTAATATCTAAGGATAGTAGGATGAGCTTTGATGAATAAAAGAAGAATTGGTAAAAATTATCATAGGTGAAGCAAATCAAACCTATCTTCAGACAAAGAATATAACAAAACGATAGTGGTTAGGAAAGCTCCGGAGATTCTATGGAAAATTGGAAACGTCGAAGTGAGCTGCGGATTATAAATAGGAAGATGAGGGGATAAGGGGCGAAGGAGATTCATGATATTAGCTTGGATTTCTGTTCTTTCCTTGCTCGCATACCGGACAATAATCAAGCATCCATTCAATTAGTAAAAGAGGACTTCTTGGCCTTTACAAATCTTGGAAGAATGCCTACAGGACTCGATAAGTTACTCCATTCGCCAATCCAGGATCTGCTTCTTCGACCAGGGTGAATCTGACTACAGAGTCTGCGGAGACAGGGAAAGACCGTAAAAGATTGACTAGAATAGATGAGGTACGGTACGATCTAAGGCTCCCACTGGGGGAGAATTACCCATACCTAGTCAACTCCCCGGGTAAGCTATCGGTTCTGGACTTCGGGGTAAGCCACCGGAGTATCCGCCTCTATATTGTGGGGCTCCCGGGTTGACCGGAGGGTTTGATGACTCCCCCTTCAATCTTATTTAGAAGTCGAAGATGCGGAACTCTTTGATACCAGGTCCCATAGAACTACTTACTTTACTCTCATTGACCCGAAAATGGACCAATCGCTTGGCGAATACCGAGTTTTTGGCCATATTGGAAAAATCTCTAATTTGCGTTTCATGGAAGCGAAATGAAAGAGTTTTGACTCAACTCATAAAGCACTTGCCTCTGTACGAAAAAGCGGCCCGGTGCACTTCTCCTTCTTTGTTAACCTCATTTTGTTTGAGATAGGTCTTTACTCATACTCTTAAGATAAATAGAACATAACAAAAACTGATGAGAGTGTAGTTAGGTAACAAATGGAAGGAATAAGGCTTTTGCTTTCAGCGCAGGGGTCACATGAGATTCTTTAACGATGCATCCTTGGCCGTGTGGAACATACATTAGCATTATGTCATTCCTACAAGTCAAAGAATTCCTCCATCCAGGATTGGTGCCTGAGGACTTCGAGATCATAGAGAATAGGGTTCTTTCCATTCCTCGCGAGCCACTGATTTCTCCGAAACAAGAGATCCAAATTCTTTTACTATTGTTTAAGCCAAAAGAGTCGACGGCGTTACACCATTGGGATACTTCGAATAAACTCGAGTACATATAGGATACACCGGTGCTAAAACCTTTTCTCAACAAGATATCTTCCAAACTGTTGGGGTCCTTGATCCGGATGTTGTTCCCCCGGTTTGAAAGCAGGTTCCGTAGTTTATGAATTCTGCTGATCCCAAGTACATCATTGCATATGGCAATATAGAAAGTAAAGAGGAAAAGGCATGACCAGAAGAATTGCGTGAAATAAGTGAATTGATCCAGTTGAGGCATGATTGAATTATTCCCGGAAGACAGAATGAAATGTAGGAAACGAACTGCTTCGGGGAGTTGGTTGTTGACCAACAACTTAACTTAGGAGAAGCATGGAAAATAAAGGGACAGAAGAAGTGAGGTGGATAAGGTCCGGTTGTTGGACTCTGATCAACAAGCATAGTACATAACCTTTACCTTTATTGATGGACTCTGATCAACAAGCATAGTACATAACCTTTACCTTTATTGATGGACTCTGATCAAGGTCGCACTGAGAACACCAACGGAACACTCTATTACCCCCACTCTGACCGAGTGTGCAATGACCCGAGCTACTCGATTTTCTTTTCTTAGCTCTTCTGGATGATAGACTTAGCACATAGGATTCTCGGATGTTTTCTTTCAACAAGGTAGCGCATGATTGTTTAGTATAAGAGATAATAAATAGCTGAAAGCGGACCCCAAGCTAGCTGTTACCATAGCGTTACTGACGTCGGCGTAGCCTCTTTCTCTACATTAGATATCACACCAGTGAACAGCTTTCTTCTTTGTTTGACTTATTACTTTGACTGAGACCGGATCACCACCCCTCCTCTCACAAGGCGGAGCTCACCCTTTCTGACTTATACTGCTCTCTCAAAGGCCTATATAAGAGAGTACTCGGACTTAACTTATTACTAGATGCTCGTGATTGGTGGAAGGGCTTAAAATCGATTTATTAGGTAGCTGCTATCTATCGGATCTTTAGAGGTTCGGTGTCGAAGCGGAGAGACTAAGTCATCGGTCGTGCCGGGATTGATTTCCTACTTCCAGGTCGCTATTCGAATGTCTTTGACCAGTGTATAAGAGAATGTCCTAACGAGATTGCGTGCTGCTTGACCGGATGGCTATACCCTGTCCAATAAAATAAGATGATTCTTTACTAATTGTTTAGTTAGGATTCTCTAAAGCTTTTTCCGGGCGGAACTTATATCGTAATTGAGAACAACACTATAGGCTTATCGACTTCCCTACCGCACAACGTTCCCCCACAGTCTCGGAGAATCCACGTAGAGTTTTTCTTTGGTTCTTTACTCCGGTTAGATCTTCGGAACCTTTTACGGCAGTGGATAACGTTAGAGCATTTCCAAACTGACTTCTGATGTATCAATAGAAGATCGGATAATCGAACCCCACGAGCATTCATTCTGCATAAGATAGAAGTAAGGCATTTTCTTTATCGAGATTTTCTTTGAGGGATTGACTTCTCCACCTCTGAGGCTATCTTCAGTATACTTTAGGCTATAAGGTAAGAAACCCAGTTGGAAGCACTACTTAAACCAGAGTCTTTAAAAAAGGTAGAGTCATTTGATCCAGTCTATCTGTTTTATATCTCTATTAGATTGTACGGAGTATTCATAAAGGCATTGCAGTTCGATTCGTCCCATTTTTCGTAGGTTGACCTCTCTTGGTGGAAGTAATACTGAATTGGATTGACTAGGGGGGCACACAACACGGGGCAAGTGTGTACTAGCTGTTTACTGCTGTAGAGCCGTATATGGATCAAATAAATTAAATTGGAAAGCCAGGTAATCAAATTACTGGTTCCTTATATTCTTTATATGTTGGTCTCTTAATCGCATCCAATTGAGAAAAAAGGTTACATAGAGCCCCGGAGAATAGGTGAGAATCAGAATACGCTTCTTGAATCAGGACCGTCTCCGCTGCAAGAGAATCCGCTCTTTGTTTGACACAGATCTCAGAGACCATATTAGAAGTACCGTAGACAAGAGACGATTCGATAGAGTCCCGTAACCAAGCCAAGGGTCTTTATGGACAAGCTAAACCCTCGGATCGTTGCCCTCAACTCTCTGGGTCGAACTATGTAATACCAGCTCGTGAGACTATCTACAACTCCTGAAGGATGTCTCATCCGACCTCTATTTAAGGCTAAGGAATGCTTATTCAATCCATTTGTATACGTTATTGTCTTCTTTATCCTTGCGGAAGAGAAGTCAAGGGTTTGCTCCGAAGCTGACTCTTTAAAATTAAGAAAGACGGAACTCCGAGTGAACACCAGAAAGACAGAGACTGACATTCACTTCAGTCGGGAAAAAGTGGATTAGCTTTCGTTAACAGAGATATCAAATCCGTGAGAGATCTCAAGATCGAATCAGAGCCTATGTCAATCAAAGTACTTGGGCTGAGACGTGACCTTCGGAACCTTAACGTACTTGTTGGATTGTCTTTCATAGATCATGCCTGATCGATCTGGGCCTGTCCACTTCAAACGGGCTTTTCTTATTCTGTTCTGGGGGAGTCAAACAAACAAAGGGATCACAGGGTTGGGTCTCTTTCAGGATCACAAGTGTCACTGTGAACCGGGAATTCATCAATCGCCAACACAAACGAACTCTCTTGATTGAATTATTGCGTATAGAAACCACTTTTCTCTCCTACATCTCGGAGCTTCTTCCGGTAGATGAATGGCTTTTGGTCCCTTTCGTCCAGTGGTTAGGACATCGTCTTTTCATGTCGAAGACACGGGTTCGATTCCCGTAAGGGATAGTTACTCATTCCCTACCGGTTCATCAGGTAGTGTTCCATTAACACTTAGCTGATCGCTCTGGGGTCCTCGTATAGGCCTATATGAGTTCCAGAGCTCGGAACTGAATGAGGGCTGACTTTGGTTTGTTGAGGAGAATGGGACGAATCGAAAGCTAGAGCAACAAGGATGAGATGGATCCATTCGAGGAGTTGACCAGAAAGACACAATAAAACGATAAAATCAGTCCGTGCATATCTAATAAGAAATCGACCAACTGAGCTTCGATAAATAAACGACGATATTGACATTCAGTTTAGCTAGTCAAAGACCTGTTTCTCACTTCCCGGTAGCGACTTTTCTTTCTTTGTTTATAGGGATTACTCGACTAAACAGAAGAGCCGGATTCTTTATCCCCCGGGCTACTAGTGTTCCCAATGATCTCTTTTTTCTCCTAGCAACCTTTTCTAGCTTTCCAAGTCTTCCGCTCTTATCTGACGCTAAACAAGGAGAAGTGAAGGATGGAGCTCGTTACAGGATAAAAAGAATGCTGAACGGTTCCGATGGTTTAGAGTCTTCTGCGAAGATCGAGCCTGGAGGGTTGAGTGTTTTCTCTTGGTTGTGTAGCTCTCCCCTGACAGTCGTTACGACGTTCCTTGCCTTAGATAAGATAAGCTAGACTCTGCTGAAAGTCAGGACTCTTTCTTCCCACATTGAATCTACAACTGGCCCAATCATTCGATTTTCTCTTCCAAGCGGATAGTTAAGAAAGGCATCCAAGCTCTGACTCCGCGAGTGATTGACTTTCTTTTTCTTCCGACTTTTCGTACTAACCTTTTGATTACTTGATTTCGGGGATGACCTGATTTTCTTCCGATGATCCTGCTTGACTTTATTCTCTCTATGGGGTGCCGGCAGAGTATCGAATCGGGCCTGGTCAGGGCTTGGGATAGGGTGAAGGTAAGTTTTCTGATAGGTCTTTGGCTTATTTTAAGAGAAGTGATGTACCGAATAGGACATTTGATTGAGAGACTCTTTGATCTGTGAGGTTCAGAGCTGTTTCCGAAGTTGGGCTTTTCTTTCCTGTCATAATCTTCTCTACTTGGACATCCGAGGAGTCAACCACAGACGGTTCCCTCTCTTGTCGTCCTACCCTCCGCTCTTTGGGAATGGATACAGACAGGAGAGCCAGCCCTTCCCTTATAGTGTTTATTTATTTTTAATTAATTTAATAAAGGGTCACTGTTTATCTCTTATTCTGACTGTACAGAGCGGGGAAGAAGCACGACTGAAGGTCTTACTGTGTTGGATCATTCAATCTATTTCGCAGGAGCATTCTGGTACTGGTAAGCTTGATCTCCTCGGGCCAATAATGAAGCAAAGAGAAGACGGCTAACGTTTCCCACTGCTTGCTTCTCCGGGCTCTGGAAACAATTGTAGCTGTTACGCAAGCTCTTTATGCACCGAATTATCTTAACGCTCTTTTGTCCTTCGCTCCAGAGACTCTGCTAAGTAAATAGCAGTTACAGACTTACTGAAGAAAGAACCTTCTCTTTCGAAACGAGTATTCAAGGCCCCAACCAAGGAGACTTAACCTCATTACACTCTGTTCTCTTTGATTCAGACAAAGAAAAGTGAGTGATGCTTGGGTCAGTCGGAACGGTAAATCGAAAAAGAGGTCTCGGAACTGAAGAACTGGAATACCGAATATCTCAGTTGAAAACAACACAGACTTGCTCCTTCAATTACGAAAGGCATCGGCTTCCTAGCTGACTGAAAGAACCGATAGGAGAGATTCTCCCTCGTCTCGACGAGATCATCCTCTCTTGATCCTACCCGGAGCTATCCGAACCTTCCCGAATGCTGAGTGAGTTTGGAAAGAGAAGGATTCCCGCTCAAGCTTCAACTCCGATAAAGAAAGGTCATCAGTCCCGGTCTAACAGCGTAAAGTTCGAGTGGGGAGTCGGAAATCAATCGAATCATCTCCGAGCTCCTGTGAAAGAGTAAGAGACCTTCTTTTCCCTTTTCTATTCCTTTGGGTGAGACAAGGGTACTCCTAGCTGCACTACGAAAACAGTCAGAATAAGAGAATTGGCCTTATCACACTTTCTTGAGTCGAGCCGTGTAACACTTGGTAGTCTTTATTCGGCGTTTAATGTCCTTTGGTCTGGCCAAAACAATGAAAGGAACCGATGCCAATCCACTTCTCACTCTTTTCCCTTTAATCTTGGGGGCTAGACTCTATGCCTTACCGGCTTGCTTTCTTGGCCCGGACAATTTCTCTTTTTTACTTGGCTCAGTCTCTTCGAACCTCTACCTAGAGCATCTTCGAATCTTGGTTACCCCATTCTCATTACCTTATTGTTTAGTTATTAGAACCGGAATATCCCGAAGCTACTGATATTCTTTAGATTAAAGAAACCTTATTAGCCTGACTGAAGAGTCCATGTCCCTTTCCTTTATAGCCGGAGACTCACCTCTTCTTTCGCTTACTGCTTTTGGAATATCAAGATTAGTCCACTACCTACTATGTATGATATAGAAACCCCTGTCTTTGGCGCCTAGTCTTCAAGTTCTTAATCAATTGTAACTTACTCCAAAATGCTACCTCGTTCCTATCTCTTAGTTGACAATACCGGAGCATCCTCACTCGGACACTATAATATCGAACCATGAACGGCATGAGAGAAAAGCATTCTTCAGAATATCTTAGGGCCTTCTCTCAGGAAATATCGTAACATCTTCCGCACATCCTATAAAAACATCTAGGCCAGTCGCTGCTTATCCCGGTTGTTTGAACAAGTCTTCGATCTCTTGCACATGCCCCACTATAAAACTCTATGCGGATCGGACAGCTATGACAAGTATTTCACAGAAAGAATGAACCTCTAGCCACAACACCTTATTACTATATACGATGGGCTACGGGCTATTATTCCAATATCAAATCAAAAGACGAGAGATTGCATAGAGCTTCGGTTAAAGAAAAACCTTATCGATGGGTGTAGGGTTTGTATCTATATCAAATCAAGGTTACCGAACAAGAGATGGCTTCGTTCTCGGATTCATCTAATGGGAATTAGTAGGGTGCATAAATATAGATTCACTCGCTTTCGACCGATCCCGGATAACCTTCAAACGGGCTTCACCAAAAGACGATATGCGACAAGGCCAATGAAGAATATAGGGTGTCGTCTTGTCCTTGAGTCTCTCTTCAGGTCCTTTTCTTTATTATAGTGCTTCGACTCGCTAGCACACTCCTCCTTCTTGCTGCTTTCTGGCTTCTGATGAACCAATGAGAGATCCTTAGGCTTCCCTAAGAGCTGTTCACAATCCGTCCCTGAGCTTATACTGGATGTCATACCACCGCAGTCAGTCTTCAGGTTCAGAATGCGTCGAAAGGAAGACAGACCTGAGCCTCTATATCGCAACTCTCTGCTGGTCTAAAGTAAAACCATATCTTACTGAATAATCTTCTGTTCTTTCTCTAGATCTCTAGAGTTCTTCCGATAGGCATAAGATAGTGTTCTCTCGTTCTCGATAGGCCGATCGCATAATCCGAGTAACGATCCAAAGACATTGCATTCAGTGAACAGAGTTCAGTTCAGTGTTCTTTGAAGCTAATGAGTTCAGACAGTGTTCTTTAAGGAGAGTTCTTGAGAGAGTTCTCGAGATTCTCGAGAGAGGCTATCGCATAATCCGAGTAACCCAGAAAAGAGTCAAGTCATCTTCATTCATAACTGAATTCAGTACTTGTTTTGAATTCATAACTCACTCTCAAGCTCAAGAGTGAACAGAGTGTTCTTTATTCTATAGGCAACATTCCCTCACAAGCCGGACCAGTAGACTAAGCTCGGATCGAGCCATCTCACTCCGATTGACCTCAGGAAAAAAGACTGAGGCAAGAGAACAAACTAGTCGGCTAGCAGTTCCAAAGAAGTCGGTGATAAGTATCTATTTATGCTTTTCACTCCAGGTTGTTACGGAACCAGAGGCTCACAGTGGCTAAACAAACTAAAGAGTACTGTACTGACTCAAGACTAGGCACCTCCCGTAAGGAAGAATAAGAAGTGTGAGGTGGAACGAATGGGTAGCTCAAAAAACATATAGCTAATGTAATGAGAGAAATGCACTAGATAGTAAATTAGGAATGCTGTTTCGGATGCCTTCCCGCGCTGTAATGTAGTAAGCAACTAATCCTCGTGCAAGAGAGTCCCCAGGAGAAGAGAAGGTGAAAAAGCCTAATAAACCCCAGCAAGGAAGAAAGCATTGTAGGACTTTCGCTTTGCTCGTGTTAGTCCGTACCTTTTTCCATCCAATGACGTTATCTTACCTCAGGTGGACTGTTTAGTTTAGTGGTCCAATCTTGTATGTGAAGCGAGAGGCACGTCGTCACTAAATTGGTACCCTATGAGGTCCGACGGGAATTGGTGAGACTAGCAACTACTCTATCAGTGCCATAATATAGATGCAGTAGAGAATGTCATCAATAACAAGATCTCTGTATCACCTCATGAATGGCCTTTTTCTGTCCGACTTGGTATGTTAGCTCTTCCCTTTATCAGTGCATTTATCAGATATCACCGAGTCACTAGAAAGAGGGTGCCCACTTCTTCATTCATAGCCTCTGTTTTTTATTGATATCCTTTATCGTATTCATTCGACCTAAGGCAAACAAGAGAAGTCATACAAAGAAAGAGAAGAAAGGTTCTTTCATAATGCATAACCTCCTATGGATTCCCACCCAACTCAATGGAAGGGCAGTCAGAGGTGTTCTCAAGAGACTCAATCAAGCTTGATATAGGGTGTTTATAAACCAAACCTAAAGTAAAGAATCTTTATTTCTAGGATGTTGATGTGAACTCTTTATATCCGTCGTATATCAACCAATGAATGCCTGGGGGTCAGCCTGTATTGGCGTGGGAGAATTTAGATGAGATAGACAGTTTGGTTTTATTGAATGAAGCATATGGTCGAGTGTCCAACAATAAGCCCATTGCCTTAGTCGGGAATATAAAGAATAAGACATTGGATATTCCCAACCGGTAAAGTGTCGGTGTATACAGTGAAGAAAGTATGCACTTGACTTGGGTTACAAGATTAGACCTCTACTATCAGGTTACTTGTGTGGAAAAGACGAATATAGTCCTGTCGAAAGCTTTGTTACCAACATATTCGAAAGAGAACAACTGGTAATGATGCGATGTCATATCCTTAGGAATTCGCGAGAGGTAGATTTGTTTGGTATTAACCCAAAAGCTATCACCGAAAAATATGCGATGACCAATTGTTAAAGAAAAAAGAGATCATTTTAGATGCTGCTTAGTGACACATTACTGGAGTAATACCGAAGATGCCCCCGACTCTGGCAACACCAAGGATCTCCGCTTTTTCTTATTCAATCAATTGGCTTGCGGTTACAGCTTGTGCTCGTATTCCCTTAGATATCTCACAAGAGATGATTGCTACTACACGGATACAGTTGTTCTTGGTAGTCCTCTTCCTTCATAAGTCTACAGAGGTCAGTTCGAACACAAACTGAAAGCTTATTCTTGGAAAGGGTTATTTATGGATTCAAGATTAAGAAATTCTCATCTTAAACAGAAAGGGTCTCGCAACAAAAACATAATGGTATGCAGAACAATACAAAGATCTGACTTTAATCGAAGAATGAAACTGTGGAATCTCGTCTGGGGGATCACTTACTTCAGTGTTAACTTCGGTCTCAGATTAAGAGATAAAGGGTATGAGAATGGACTTTGGGTTGGATACTGCAAGGATGTTACAAACATTGCGAGACATGAAAAAAGGTTACTTGAATAGGAAGTTATGCATCTTAAATAAAATATAGAAAAAAACAGAGTCATGATTTAAAGTCTCAAATTGCTAATCGAACTTCTAAAGCTAAAGAAAGAGTGAAAACACCACATTCAAAGAATCAATCACTGTACAGAATGAACCGAAGAATACTCTCGACGATAAAAGGAAAAACCCTGGTTAATAGGAAGAACGACTCTAAACATGGATAGGAAGCCAATCAATTGCGTTTTCGAACAAGTAGGCAGCACGTTCCGCTCTTCTGTCTGACTCTCCATTTGATGCCCCTGTCAGAGTGGGGTCAAAGAAAGTAAAAAGCGTAGAGTTTTTTTAACAACTGACTCATAACATCTTACGTGGTCCGACTCGAATAAGCCTTTCTCAAATAAATATTCAGTATCAGTGTTTTATTGTCAACGTTTACCAGCAAATGCAATGTAGGCAATGATGATCCCAACATACCAAAACTAGGACCCCAGTAAGTAGTAGGAGAAGATGTAAGGATTGAAGTATAAAATGATTTTATTTGTAAAGGAAAGCCGAAGAGATATTTTACCATTTGCATCAAGCTCAAACTTCTATCCAACTCTGCATGCGTTCCGTAAGCCACTAGAATAAGAGGTAAAGATTGCGCTAGCATACTGAGACGGTTTATTTCTCGCCGACTACGGATCCATACCCAAAAGTTGAATTCCATAAATCCAATTGCTACGGGAAGACCATTTAATTTGTGAATTGACCTGTTCCCGTTTGAACAGCTTCTTTCAATCCCTGATAATCCGATCACACAGTTTTCAAAGAAGATGGATGAGATCCGAATCACAACACACAGGAGGGGATGGATTCGAGAGAGACTCTGGAAAAACAGATCACGATCCTAAAGTCAGAAACTTCACAGAATATTTCATCACGCCCCTTGCTTGAATTTTGACTCCATCCAGTTTTCGATCTCGTTCGTTTTATTACACATGGTTTTTATTCTCTTCATCAAACAGTATTCGTCCTCCGAATCCGAATGAATCACATCAATGGGAATGGTGGGATCCATAGAGACCATGTCCTCATCCATTGAATTCCACCTGGGACGGTCCACCGATAGTTCGCGATTCTCTCTGGGATGCCCATATTAGGTCAAACCCGCAATGTTCACCTAATTTCTTTTTGATTTCAAAAATCTTTTATAATTTAGTTGATAACAATCTTCTCGCATAGAACCCAGGCTGTATTTGTGAGTTACATCTCGATCCTATTCATTAGAACTCTCGCTCTCACTAATCTATTTATAATATTTCGTCAGGGTATTCAGAGACTAGGTGAATAGAATTGGGGATGGAACCGCCATTATCACACTCATTCAAATTCCAACTAGGGGAACCGTACCAAGTTATGCGACTATAAGATCTTTGTTAAAGTATCCACCAGAGTCATACAACGAGCAGACCAGGAGTTGAGTAGCTTTCCCTTCGGTCAAAACGAGGAATGAGTCCGTAGAATACGACTACCCAAGTGGACAATCGATTCGGCCTATTATTCTCCGTAATGACCTTATTTCTGGCTGCATTCCATTCTCTTTTCGTTTCACTGAAAGGACGAGAGCCGAAAGGAAGAGAAAGAATAACCGATACTGCTTGACTCTGTGGATTCATTCGGTAAGTAAAAAGGGACGGAAGTGCGGAGAAGAAAGAGCTCCCAATAACATTAAGTGAAAGCGGGCTACGCCCTGACCAGGTCTTTACCAAGCCAACACTAAAGAAGGCCATGGTCATCATATCGGTCGAGATTCTCCTCTTATGCCCGAAGTGGAGTCTTGAAGAATGACCTTACTATCCATATCCATATTGTCTTACTCTGAAGTGATTTAGAGCCAGGATTACTCTTCCATCGAGCCAGCTCTTCTTACTGTGAATGTGAATAAGAATCTTAAGAGTGCACTTGATGAGGCTTCTCTGTTCGTTCAATCTCAACACAAGCAGATCCTCCTATACTACATAAGTGGGTAAGTAGTTAAGTAAGATGGATGTCAAGGGCAGTTGCAATCTTCTTATAAGGGGTATATGCGAGGGGAATGAATCGTTGACTACTCGAGCTGAGCTGTAGACTCTATATCACTAAAGATCTTCCGGTCGATACGCTGGGGGATCTGACTGCAGAGTGGGATGGTCTCTTCTGGATCGCTTTTTCTGGTCTTTACTTCCCGGCAAGTGGTACTGAAGCATAAATCAAAGATTGTCAGGTGTCAGATAGTCACAAGGGTTGGGAATGGTAACTTCACTCCTGTAATAAAGTACACCGGACCTTAACGAAGAGCAGTAATTATGCGACTCAGCATTCAGAGTTTTGCTTGCGGGGTCTTCTGGATACCCAACAAGCCTATCCGACTTCACAATGTGTGGGAGATCACATCGGAAGCGAGCTATTCAACTCAAGCTCATCGACCTACTACCCTCACGGATTTCTGTTGATCCTACGGTTTAGTCATTAGGCTGGAGGTTCTTACGCGTTACTCAGTCACTAGTCAGGCCCTGGAAACACCACTTATCCATCATCCTTCTGTTCTGCGTGGAAGCATGCTTTCGGATCGAACTCCTGATTGGATTTCCGGTGCATGACTGAGATGAGAGCTTCCTTGTTCGTAGACAAAGCTCTGAGATTCGGAATTTCATTCCAATTTCAAATCCAAGGCCTTGTCTCCATGCTTCTTCGCATTTGGATTGAACTCCCAGAAAGATCCCAACAAACCCGAAGTCAATCCCCCAAGCGATGCTCTTCCTACTATTTATTGTGCGATCACGGTGCGCAAGAAACATTGTAAATCAGGCTCGCATAACTCCTCTAATGATGTGACTTCCCACGACGTGTGCTGCCGGAGGACGAGGACGAGGACGAGGACGAGGACGAGGACTGAGTGTTCGCCCTTCCCGCTGTCTGTCTGAATGTCAATGAATTGGTGAAACCAATGATATGCAGTCCGTGGGGTGGTAGGTACTATGGATCCTCTGACTCCTGACTCTGGTTGCCTTCCGGTCATGTGCTGCGAACTCACTCTTCTTATTTTTATTGTTGCTTTCTTGTCAGCGCTCTGTCTGGAGTTCTTACCCTTCTTAGTGTTTTGAGTCGGACCTATCGAAAGGATATCAATTGACAATTGTTGAATTCGATGCTTTCTTTTTTGCATGGTGTTGCCTTCGGGGGTTATAGGAGAGATGCCTTTCTTGTCTAATATCTTACTTATCTTATAGCTCGTTGATCTCTTTCGCCTGTTGCTCACCCCATTCTCAGTCGATTAATTATAGGTCTGTTCGATTGAGCTTCTCTTAGTCATCTTACAGAGGCTCGTCGGCAATCCGTCACTCTTTTCTGTCTTGGAGATCATCTCCGGGGCAACAGTGATCATTCCGGGCATGACTCGAAAAAAAAAGATGATAGGATTTCTTTGATTGACCTTGCGAGGACTAAGAGAGATGACGACTCTTTGGTGAAATGAGTAAACAGCCCATTCGATTCAAGAAGCAACAATCTTGGCTGTGGCACTAGTCTTCCAAGTGCAAGTGAGTAGATGAAAACAAACCCATTCACAGCAACAGCATCGAAAAGAGTGGACCGGAACACTGAGAGTAGAGAGGACCTGATGTGACCGTGAGTAAACCCTTGGCACAGCGTCATAAAGCAGATTGCCCCGCTCTGACCTTTTCGAGGCCTCCTGTGGAACTGTCTTGTCGATATCGACCTATTTGTTACTTTATTTTAAAAGAATAAAAAAGCTCTTGATTATGCATGCGCCCTCTGTTTGATACGCCCTATCCATTGTCCTTATTCCAGATCCCAAGTCTCAAGTGATTCCCTATTTCAAGTCGATTATTCAATATGAAAATGGAAGCTTACTAGACGCAGAAGGGTTCTTCTTTCTTTCCATAGATGCCTGGATTCATTTCCTATACTAATGCTCCATCCGACTACACTGAACTACTTAAAGCGCTAAGCCCCTTATTAGCCATCTCACTCAGTAAAAAAGGAATGAACACATCTAACACTGCCCAAACAACTAACTGGAAGACGAAGAATGAGATTCACAATGTGGAAGAATGGCCTATCGATAGAGTAGTCGTCAATCAAAGGCATTCCTTGTTTGTAACAACAATCCGACATCTAAACCTTGTTGCTAGACCAGTACAAACCTTTGCCCTCTTCTCTTGTCCGAACTCTCACACCAATCCGCTATTCTGACCCATGAAAATATAGACTTAGAAATGAGAATAGTGAAAACGACGATCGAAAACGGTATTGAGTTTAGAACAGAGAATGTCCGGTCTTATATAAGTAGAAGGCTAGGCACAGGTTTCAAACCCAAACGAAGCAAGGTGCCCTGAGAAAGAAGACTAGTTAGTGTCAAGCTTATCGTCCTTTTTCAACTCCGAGGGTGACTTCACTCAGGTATTACGGTATGTTGATTGAGTAACCTTATTTGATATCCGGGCATTGAGAAGAAAAGACTAAGAAGAAGGAGAGCACGTGCGTGAGATCAAACTTATCCTTACAAAGAGGAAGGCCTACCATCTGTTTTCGAGCTCGTTCGACTTGTGTTTGAGGGAAAGATCACTCCTTCTTTCTTTAATTTAACGGGAACGGGATTTGAACCCGTGACCTCAAGTCTGATCCTTGGTTACCAAGCTGCTCGACCCCGATAAAGCCAAATTCTCGATAAGAACTGAACGAGGATTGAGTACGCCCCTCGACTCTCTGTAAAAGAATCACCGATTTTTCAATAGACTCTCCTGGTCAATGATATAGGAATGTGATTTCATAGATATCTCTTTTCTTATCCTTACTTGTTACTTGATCATCTTGTTGCCCCGGGGATGCATAAACCATTTTCATTTCACGAAGTGTGTCCAGATAACCCAAAGTCTATAAGCTCTTTTCCCACGAAGAGTGTGCACTATTTATCCTATTCTATATACGCGGTGGTGATTGTAACTTTCCATGAATTTAGCTTAGCCTGGTTATCACTGAACTTTTTATCTTTCTTTGTGAGGATCGACGAATCAATTGTGTTCCAGCTTTTGCCTCTTCTCCCTCTGAATCCAACTTTTACTCATAAGGGTTCATTCAATTCCCGTTAGATTCCTATTTCGTTTGAGTCTCAGAAAGAAGAAAGCACTTATCCATATACACCAAAGAAATGCTCTGTTCGCGGATAAGACATAAGAATTAACCACAGTTTCCCGATGTAGAATCAACACAAGAAAGCCGCAGCAGTGAGAACCTACCGAAAAGTGCCTACTACCTCTATATTATGTTATACAAAAGCCGACCGGTTTCTAGTCATCTAACTCCATCAAATTGGCCAAGTGCGTTCAATGAGCCCATGCTAATAAAGTTTCAATCAATTCCTCAAGAGATTAAGAAAAGAACCTAAATCCAGTAGCCCAAATAAGGAACATCCACGCCCTGATTGAACGATTCATACCAAACGGATTAGCAGATCATCCATTGAGAAGCTGTGGAAGAGTTTAACCATCTCAAATATGTAGTGTCGGTCGATTCATTAAACTGTGAAATGTTACCAGAATGTAATGTGCTGACAATAAAACCGGTATTTTAACATCCAGAAAACGGCCTAAGAAGCGTACCAAGCAAATATCCACAAGTACCACCGGACCATCAAAACGAGACCCTTTCGTCTCACTCAGGCATTAACTTGGAACCGCGTGCAATCACCTTTGGACTAAGATCATCTCATCCAATGAATGTTGTCGTCTGGAAACCGATACAATATGAAAACCGAGAAGTAGTCTCCGGGCCCGATTGTTAACATAAGAAAATTCTCATTAATAGCATTTCAGAACCATCTGCTTCGACCCGCATTGAACGTGGACCATTCGGAGAAGAGATAAAGTACATCGAACCCATATGAAGTTTTACCGTGAGCATTGTATCCATTGGGCAAATCAGGATTTGTTCGGAGTACCCAAGAAGCAAGCAGGACGACATCATTCTGGACATAAAGTACAAACGTATGGGAACCCAAGAAAGAGGCTGACCCAACTTAAATAATGGGATGATAGCCTTCTTTAGGGTCTAACATTCTTGCCAATACGTTATCATTCTGTTCTGTTCTGGATGTAATCTCTAATCAAGAATATAGCCTCCCTGAGCATGAAAAAGAGCTCCTGTCATGATCTCCTCCTCTGCGCTGCATAATAGAGATCGGTTATTGATTGGTGGATGAGTATCTTGTTGAGTCTTGCGCTATGAACGCAGACAGAAGGGGAAAGAGGACATGTCATGTGAGCTACCAAGCCAATAAATAAAGAAGTAATAACTCCCACCCAAAGAAAGAGGCTATAGAAAGGACTCATTGTGAAAATGAATTGTTGATTGTGAAAGAAACCCTTTATCTGTACCCAAGCCCCGGAATGTGCTTCTAATAGATCTTTAGAGACTGTGCCCAATTCCGTTGTTCTATACAGATGATGACCAAACGAGAATAAAGAAATGCAAGAGCTAACGAAATGGTGATGCAGTCAGAGCCAAACTTTCCAGAGTTCACTTTTAGAATGGAAGTTCCTGCTCCTTGTTGTGGGAGGTATTAAATGACTGGAATGAATCGGGCATAAAGATTCCAATGTACTGTGAAAAGCCTAATCCTTGAGTCTGCGGCAATAGACCTAAGAAATTATTCCATCGAAAAAACTGCAGGAATAGCGACATGGACTCAATGTCCGAACTAGCCAAGAACTCTTACTCCGAATAGTCCTGACAAATGATTAAGGGAAGGGGATATGATTCGGCATTGAAACCACGAAACGGTTTCCATTTTGGTTGTCGGTTAGGTGTCCGCTAGTAGTAAGGATAATACGGAAGCTCCAGCCAGTATAAAGATCATCAGGACGTAGTAAATGATTGTAATAAGTTCAGTCGACTGATCAACACCGGAATATATTTACTGGGCCAATAGAGCCCTCGAGTCGAGTCAAAGCTTCGACAGGTGTTTTTGACCAAAATGAGGATCCCAAATTGCATGAGAATGGGTCTCTTACGTGTAAAGCTGTACCCATGCCCCTCAAATTTTGAGGCTAACTGAAAAGAGATTCCCGGAAGTCCCAAAGTGAAAATATTCTGATAAAGACGTTCCTTCCTCATTGATAATTATATCATGACTCTCGAAGTCTCCTATGCATGCGCGGGACAATACCAAGACGAGTGGGGTCCTGAGATAAGCCTTGGTAAACCCTTGGAAATCTTAATGCCATAGGTCTAGCCATTTATCCTACTAAATTCTTGCTAAGCCCCTGTTGTATTCGTATTCCAGTGACAAACTATATTCTAATTATCCTTACTGTGAGAGAACTCAAAAGATCTCTGTATGAATCGAAGGAAAATAAAGAAAGAGCTTAGTTACAAAATAATTACCGAGGGCGCTTTGCTTTCACTTCTTGTCTACAGTTCCACATCAAAGTAGAATAGGAATATTTGTCTAGCTAAGTTTCCTAGGTCAGAAGCTTCTAGTTCACAATTCAAAGATTACGTGTAAATGATCAGTCAAACTGGACAATCAAGAGTGAGACGATAGGACGACCACAATCCTACTACTAAGTTGAAGATTTAGGACATTGTTTTTCTTTCAGTCCAAGCTGTCCATTCAATCGTAGCCAAAGAGGAACCTAGCCTCGGAAAAGGTTGAATGAAAAAAGAGAACGGATCACACCCGAATAAGTCGGCTTATGATTCCAAGGGTCATAACGAAAGTCTTTTTCTTCCTCTTCTTTTTCCTTGCTGCCGAAACTTCTTAATAGCTATCCTCATTCTGTGCGGAGTTTCTATGCATGTTTTGATATCGCTGCTCCTGTCGAAGAGAAATGAAGAATTAGGTTAGGTAGTGCTTGGCTTTGCCTTTGGTAGGTCTAGGCATTGAAATCGATGGAACAAATATTCCCAGTCGGCTTACTTAATGGTTTGTAACGGATGAAGAGTTACCCTAAATGTGTGGACACTTCTATATACATCGATGTATTGAGTAAGCAAAAGTGAATCTATGAATTTTGCGTTCCATTCTAACTTATTCATGGAACCCCGAGAATTAGGTTGGAAAGTCAGCGTTTGGCTTGTGAATCCAAAGTTAAAGTCAAGAATTTCATCTGGTAATCCTCGTCTACATTAGAGTTATCACGGCATGAAATAAAGTACTCTTGTGATGGTTTGTGATCGCAAACTTCGATTCGTGCGGAAAAGTCCAAACATGGCATGAACGGGGAATTCAGATTGAGACCGGTGTTGAAAAAGCATTCGAATTCGATCGGTCACCATTTGATTCAGATCGCTGAGGTAGATCGGTAACAATTTCTCTTTTCCAGTTCTTCATTGGATAAATAAACAATAAGGGTCAAGGACAATGAGCCATGGAGTTTCGACGGTTTTTAATTGATGAGGTGCAAGGAGACGAACAACCCTCCAACATCTCTTCCCCTCTTGGTGAGAGCTTATGAGACCGACCTTTCCTTTGTGAGTAGAGTAGGTACCCCATTCTCCCGAAGGCAGTTACGGGGCTATTTTGCCGAGTTCCTTCGACATGGTTGTCTCAAGCGCCCTAGTATACTCTACTTGTTCACCTGTGTCTAGAGTACAGCATTGATGTTGATTCACAGTGGAAGAGGTGAAGAAAAGAATACGACAACAGGGATGAAGGAAGACCAATGCCCGGAGAATAAAGAAGAGACTGGATAGAACACTACGATGATAGGTACACTATCGATCACTTATGCCATTCTTGGACTTCTACGAGCCTTACCCACAAGAAAAGGAAGAAGAAAGAGAGAAAGGCCCGGGAGCTCTTTGTCTTTAAAACCAACCGTACCGTAAGAGACAGAATGGGCTATTATCCACCATAAAGGCCTTATTAGACACGCTATCCGCTGATGGCTTAGACAAGGCATTTCCACAAAATCAAAGAAGGGTGAGACAATGTAGACGAAGAAGGCTATTCCCGTAAGTATAGGGACCGGATAAGTCGACGAGATTAGTGAACATTCAAACAAGAGTACGAAAGGCTAGCTTACCCTCCGAAATAAGTCAAAATACGCAGTAAGGAAAAGTCTTTGAATAACTCGTTCTTGCCTCTCTTTTCCACACTCGACTATTCTTTTGCAACCTCGGATCAAATAACAGGATTACGTTACTCTTGGCTACGAAACAACTAGTCCCTTCGGATGGCCATTTGTGCATTCTCTTAACTTATAACTTCAAAGTACAACCAATCTAGACAAAGAAGAAAAGACCTTAAACACAGAATCTTTCGGGAACTCGATTATCCGCCTTTCAAGACAGTTCGAGAATCCTCCGAATAAGGTTAAGGTTGTTTATGCCATATAATATAAATGAAAGAGCTTTTTTCTTCCCTTGTTCGAATCCATGAAACCCTCTTCGTCGCAAGTGAGGATTACTTACTGAATACTTTCATTCAACAGAATGCCCTGATATCGTGAGTGACTATATTCCTTTCCGGTTCCCCACAGAGTAGCTGCTACTGTACCCGGTCTCGAATCTTGATTTACCTTTCTCTTCTAGCAGTGGAATTAAAATTACTGTATGAAATGCTATCTCCCTGTCTTTATGGTTGCCGACATCATCCATCTGGGCCTTTGCGAGCGCATTCGATTCTCAAGTCTCCTTTTTCTCTACTAAACAATCCCGTTCAGTTGCTGAAAGAGATAAGCAATGAGATATTTAGATAAGCAAAAATGAATTCTTGAATCAATTTGATGGTTCATTCTTAGAAGAATTTCGAAACATTCAATCAAAATTGCACGACTCTCTTCTAATATAATTTATTGACTAAAACTCTGAAGCTTTGCTCTTTAGCCTTTACTGGCTCTTACCGAAATTGGCTTTGACGACGAACCAATTCGGCAGAAGCACCGCGCACAGGAATCCATTGGAGCTCTCGTGCTCCAGGAGAAGGTGCGTCCAAGATAAAGTCAGCAAAAAAGGGAAGAAAGAGAGATCAGGGATGATGTCGGTCGGCAACGGGTAGCTTCGCTGAGCGCTTCCGGAGCTCGAGATCTGTGGACCATCACACCCTCGGGTTTCTCGAAGTCAGTTTTCGATGAAGAAAGAAGAGATGCGGAAAAGTGATGTGGCTATTTAAAAACCTAACAGACCTGATGCCCTCCCGGATGAATGGAAGATCTCTTGATTGCGACAGCAAGAAAACATGCGGTCCCTTCGCCCCTGAGCACGGCCCATGTCTGAACAAGGATTGCTTCTCGGTAAAAAAAAGATATGCGAGACTGCCCCCGAAATACTCAATGACCGGACCACCATAAATCGATTGTGAGTGACATCGAAGCTAAATACCTGAGACAGCAAGAAGGGGTATAATGATCCTAAACTGTCTTGAAAGGTGAGAAGTGGATTGGCATCGGTTCCTTTCATTGTTTTGGCCAGACCAAAGGACATTAAACGCCGAATAAAGACTACCAAGTGTTACACGGCTCGACTCAAGAAAGTGTGATAAGGCCAATTCTCTTATTCTGACTGTTTTCGTAGTGCAGCTAGGAGTACCCTTGTCTCACCCAAAGGAATAGAAAAGGGAAAAGAAGGTCTCTTACTCTTTCACAGGAGCTCGGAGATGATTCGATTGATTTCCGACTCCCCACTCGAACTTTACGCTGTTAGACCGGGACTGATGACCTTTCTTTTCTTTATCGGAGTTGAAGCTTGAGCGGGAATCCTTCTCTTTCCAAACTCACTCAGCATTCGGGAAGGTTCGGATAGCTCCGGGTAGGATCAAGAGAGGATGATCTCGTCGAGACGAGGGAGAATCTCTCCTATCGGTTCTTTCAGTCAGCTAGGAAGCCGATGCCTTTCGTAATTGAAGGAGCAAGTCTGTGTTGTTTTCAACTGAGATATTCGGTATTCCAGTTCTTCAGTTCCGAGACCTCTTTTTCGATTTACCGTTCCGACTGACCCAAGCATCACTCACTTTTCTTTGTCTGAATCAAAGAGAACAGAGTGTAATGAGGTTAAGTCTCCTTGGTTGGGGCCGGGCCTTGAATACTCGTTTCGAAAGAGAAGGTTCTTTCTTCAGTAAGTCTGTAACTGCTATTTACTTAGCAGAGTCTCTGGAGCGAAGGACAAAAGAGCGTTAAGATAATTCGGTGCATAAAGAGCTTGCGTAACAGCTACAATTGTTTCCAGAGCCCGGAGAAGCAAGCAGTGGGAAACGTTAGCCGTCTTCTCTTTGCTTCATTATTGGCCCGAGGAGATCAAGCTTACCAGTACCAGAATGCTCCTGCGAAATAGATTGAATGATCCAACACAGTAAGACCTTCAGTCGTGCTTCTTCCCCGCTCTGTACAGTCAGAATAAGAGATAAACAGTGACCCTTTATTAAATTAATTAAAAATAAATAAACACTATAAGGGAAGGGCTGGCTCTCCTGTCTGTATCCATTCCCAAAGAGCGGAGGGTAGGACGACAAGAGAGGGAACCGTCTGTGGTTGACTCCTCGGATGTCCAAGTAGAGAAGATTATGACAGGAAAGAAAAGCCCAACTTCGGAAACAGCTCTGAACCTCACAGATCAAAGAGTCTCTCAATCAAATGTCCTATTCGGTACATCACTTCTCTTAAAATAAGCCAAAGACCTATCAGAAAACTTACCTTCACCCTATCCCAAGCCCTGACCAGGCCCGATTCGATACTCTGCCGGCACCCCATAGAGAGAATAAAGTCAAGCAGGATCATCGGAAGAAAATCAGGTCATCCCCGAAATCAAGTAATCAAAAGGTTAGTACGAAAAGTCGGAAGAAAAAGAAAGTCAATCACTCGCGGAGTCAGAGCTTGGATGCCTTTCTTAACTAACTATCCGCTTGGAAGAGAAAATCGAATGATTGGGCCAGTTGTAGATTCAATGTGGGAAGAAAGAGTCCTGACTTTCAGCAGAGTCTAGCTTATCTTATCTAAGGCAAGGAACGTCGTAACGACTGTCAGGGGAGAGCTACACAACCAAGAGAAAACACTCAACCCTCCAGGCTCGATCTTCGCAGAAGACTCTAAATAAAAACCATCGGAACCGTTCAGCATTCTTTTTATCCTGTAACGAGCTCCATCCTTCACTTCTCCTTGTTTAGCGTCAGATAAGAGCGGAAGACTTGGAAAGCTAGAAAAGGTTGCTAGGAGAAAAAAGAGATCATTGGGAACACTAGTAGCCCGGGGGATAAAGAATCCGGCTCTTCTGTTTAGTCGAGTAATCCCTATAAAATAAACAAAGAAAGAAAAGTCGCTACCGGGAAGTGAGAAACAGGTCTTTGACTAGCTAAACTGAATGTCAATATCGTCGTTTATTTATCGAAGCTCAGTTGGTCGATTTCTTATTAGATATGCACGGACTGATTTTATCGTTTTATTGTGTCTTTCTGGTCAACTCCTCGAATGGATCCATCTCATCCTTGTTGCTCTAGCTTTCGATTCGTCCCATTCTCCTCAACAAACCAAAGTCAGCGAGCCCTCATTCAGTTCCGAGCTCTGGAACTCATATAGGCCTATACGAGGACCCCAGAGCGATCAGCTAAGTGTTAATGGAACACTACCTGATGAACCGGTAGGGAATGAGTAACTATCCCTTACGGGAATCGAACCCGTGTCTTCGACATGAAAAGACGATGTCCTAACCACTGGACGAAAGGGACCAAAAGCCATTCATCTACCGGAAGAAGCTCCGAGATGTAGGAGAGAAAAGTGGTTTCTATACGCAATAATTCAATCAATCAAGAGAGTTCGTTTGTGTTGGCGATTGATGAATTCCCGGTTCACAGTGACACTTGTGATGATCCTGAAAGAGACCCAACCCTGTGATCCCTTTGTTTGACTCCCCCAGAACAGAATAAGAAAAGCCCGTTTGAAGTGGACAGGCCCAGATCGATCAGGCATGATCTATGAAAGACAATCCAACAAGTACGTTAAGGTTCCGAAGAAGCTCAGGTTATGAAATCGCTTTTCTAGCCGTTAATGATCGGTACGGAGTCCACGTCAGCTGTAAAACGAGTAGGACGGACTTCATCTCTTCACTCCGCTGAGTCTAACGTAACGAGGCTCTCAGGTACCACTGTGGATCGAGACTACGCAACGCAAAACGGTCGAACACCAGAGAAACGCGCTGACTTTATCATAAAAGCATCAACCTTGATAGAGGCTCAATAAGGAACCCGGGATAATAGCGGAAATGCTCGTGTTCCGCGCTTACAAAGTGAGTCGTCTTTCCGGTCCGGACCTTACTGAACTTCTGGGGCACAGCCAAACTAAGTCGAACCGCCCACACTCCGTCTATTCCCAAAATGAAGTTATCTGGTCTGCGATCCTGTAAAGTCCTCCTAAAGCAGATAATCTCAACTCGATCTAAATCTTACTCAAGACCATCCATTAGCCAAATCCCCAATCTGAAACGGCAAGCCCTGTCCTTCTACATTGCCTAAACTTTACGACACAGGTTTGGTCCTTAGCACTAACTAGGGAAAAGTAAGCTAACCTTGTCTTGTTTTTGGTCTTTTTTTATGGTAATTGGTCTCTGTCCATTCGCCAGTCATTTTCTATTGGGTTAAATAAAGGTTAAGGTTAAAGAAGCATTCCAAACAAATGTCTCAAGAGCATAGGAATCTCAGCTTTACTCATTATGGCATCTATGGAAAAGCGTAATTAGAGAGTCTTCGACCACTCTTCTCGGGATCCTGAGTTTTTCGAGAAAAGGTCCCTTCAAGATCATGATATTGGGTCGACCAGATCATATGAATAATGGAAATCGAAAACGTACATAGCTGTTCCAGCTGAAATACTTGGAATAATTCTACCACTTCTACTAGGAGTAGCCTTTTTAGTGCTAGCTGAACGTAAAGTAATGGCTTTTGTGCAACGTCGAAAGGGTCCTGATGTAGTGGGATCGTTCGGATTGTTACAACCTATAGCAGATGGGTTTAAATTGATTATAAAAGAACCCATTTCACCAAGTAGTGCAAATTTCTCCCTTTTTCGAATGGCTCCAGTGGCTACATTTATGTTAAGTCTGGTCGCTTGGGCCGTTGTACCTTTTGATTATGGTATGGTATTGTCAGATTCGAACATAGGGCTACTTTATTTGTTTGCCATATCTTCGCTAGGTGTTTATGGAATTATTATAGCGGGTTGGTCTAGTAATAGAAGAGTAATTAGGGGGCGGCCGTTCGGTCGCCTATGATAGACCAAATAGGTAACACTGGGTTTGTGCAGGTGTTGAACGATCTACTCTACACAGGTGTGGGCTTACAGTAGGGCTCATAAACTCTACGGCTATAAACCCTTTCTTTCAAAATCAAAAATAACTCTACTCTATAAACCCTTTCTTTCAAAATCAAATAGGGCAGCTGGTCGGTCACACTTTATCCGGGCCGGGATCGAGAAGTGGAAGTCCTAAAAAGAGAAATAAAGAAAGAGATCTTTCTCTGAGCACCTAAGATCAAGAAGGTTAGCTTGTTAGTTAAGCTGGTGTATACCCTCTCATATAGAGACCGGCCTGTTGTTCTTTGTCAACGCGTAAGGACCTATAGACTTCTGATACTGAGATGAATGGATTAAAACAAGGAAAAAGCGCTCCTTAACCCTACATGAGTAGAAGTAGTTAGCCTACCCCCTAAAATGTATTGTCTAGTTAGTAAGCGAGTTAGCGAAGACGTTTAGGCTCTATCTATAAAGAAGAGGCGTACTTCATTCTACGCAAAGGCCGAAGACTTAACTGAGCTCGACGTTAGGAGAGTCAAGCAAGGGGGCCCACATAGAAGAACCGCTGTTGACTTTCCTACTCAGGGATAACCTCGCTCCCATACTCTGGAATGGAAAAGGCACCACTGGATAGGACGACTTAATTCAATTCAAAAGAAGGCCGGAGCTTAGTTTTGACTTACCCTTTGTCATTGTCAGTAAACGAAGTAGAGGGCCTGAGCCCGCCCTAATCCGTAAATCTGAGGAGCATGCCGCAACACAAAAGGATGGTCCCCTATGCATTTCATTCTTTTTCTTCCGGAAGGTAAAAACTAAGAGTAACCATCATGGTGAACCTATCCTTGTGATCGGGATGAGGTAGATGCATGCCTATAGGCGGATCATCGAATCGGAGTTTCCTTAGGTAGCCACCGACCTACAGTTATCCTGAAACTTCCGTGTTTGGTGGAGAAGAAGCGAAAAAGGTACGGTACGCTCGCTGTCTTGTTCTCTGCCGCGAACTGGGATCGCTCGCCAGCTAGGTCATATGGAGCAAGAATTGATTAGAACAGATTACCCATATTCGGGGACAAGGGGCGGCACGACCTCTCGATCTACTTACGCCCAGGAATCAGGAATAATGAAAACGTCGGATAGGCTTTGTTGCTCCGATCTTAGTCCCCTATAGGACGTTGTCTGGGCCAAGCCATAGTTAGTTGCGTTTGTTTTCCTCATTTTGTGTTTTATTGTTGATACCGGACCCAGCCAGATGGATGTCTGCTGTGAGAGGACTCTTAGTACCTTACCTGCGAGGAAGAGAAAGGCGATTAAAAAACCAATCATTTTCTTACTCTCCCTTACTTAATCGGGAAAGGAGTCTATCTATCTGCCTAGCCTTTGGTAGATTTACCCCAACGCAATCAGAAGATCCGGTGATAAGTCCGACGACTCAGCGCAGTGCGGAATTGAGTTTCTCGTGGTGCTAGAGTGTTAGTAGGGGAGTGTAGTCGGGGGCAAGACATACCAAAAGGTTCGAACTCCAACTAGCATAAGCCTAAAAGTTTTAGTAGAGGCAGATAAGGCCAGTCCTTGAGCCAATCAAACCCTCGTAGAGATTAGACCGTCGGATCAATCTGGACTCACAGTCTTATAGTATGAAGGAATGTCGTCGAAGCCTTATGTAGAAGGTATGATTTAGATAGCAGTTGAGTTTCTTCCCTTAGGTCGCTCTTTCACTCCCTTATTTTATTTCTCAGGTACGTGCCTGGAAGTGCTAGACTGGTCCAAACACATACTCCGAATATCTCTGATAAGCCGAGAGAATATCCTGAGGATAAGAATCAGAATCGGATAGGGTGGTAGAGTGATCCAAGATGAGAGTCTGGAGCAAGAATCCCTATGCTTTACTTTAGCTAAGGCTCGTTAACTCAGGACAATGTCTCTCTTGTCTAGGCTCTTGGGTTTTCTCTAGGAGGGGGCTAACCGTCTTAAGAGCTGGATTTAAGGTTAAGGTAGTTGCTTTGATGAAAAAGTTGTTATCGGTTTCGAGTTCTCTAACAGATATAAGGTAGAGTTTATGAGAAGTTAAAATCATTTATAGGCCCTTACACAAGCTTAAACGAGTTAATCATACTTCCGATCTCTTCAGTTCAGTCTCGAACCTCGTGCGTGTGTTCCGGAGTGTCTTCAAAGAATATAACGAATCGAATAAGGAGACTTTACCGACCTAAGAAGAGCCAAGAAACGGTAAAGACAAACGTTGAGAATGTCTGGCTCTGGAAGGGCCTTGCCAAAGGAATGGGGCCAATAGGAAGGAGCTTTCTGATACAACTGAACTTCGACTTGCCTCTGCATTGGTCTTAGTTAACACCTTTTGTGGTATGGAATCAAGGCTGGTGGCTCTTCTTCGAGGCATCTTTCTTCGAGTTGTTCTGGTGTTCAGAGTCAACACATCCTTATCTTCTATGATAATGATAAAGAGGGTTTGATTGAATATCTTCTTTTACTAATTTAGAATATCTTATGAGTCTCGCACGAGTTGATATGAAGAGGAAGAAGAACAAGCAGTCCGCCAAGCAGCTGGTTGAAGCATAAGGGGATAGAATGTAACTTCACAAGATAAAGAAGCATAAGGGGATAATAGAATAGACCATTACTTTGTTGCCTTGTTCAATGTTCACCTACTCTTTCTTCCTTTCATCAACTACTCTTTCCATGGTATCAGAGCTCTCTTCTTGGGGTTTGTGAAGTGTGGTCTGATGCTGAATGAATCCCCTTGTGCATCCTTCTGGCTTTTGACTTTATTAGATTCGGACCCAGATCGGTGAATTGGCATGTTCTGTTCCTCCCTTGTTTTGCTGAGATACTGGATGCTTACCGAAAGAGAAGAGGTGCACGTAAGAAAAGGGAGAATCTTCATGGACTGGCACCAATCGAAGTTGTTTCCCTAAGGCATTGGTAAAGTGAGACCACAGAAAGAATCTCTGATCCTCTTTGCTGTTGATATCGACACAGAAAGAATCTCTTTCATTCAACTCGTTCACTACTATATCGAGTATAGAACCTCAATGCTATGGATTATCCACCCGGTATCCGAAGCTAGCCCACCTCATGTTCATCCAAGGTTAGTAGAGCCCCTTATGAAATAAACTCATTCATCTGGCGGGAAGTTAGCTTTTTATGGTGTATAGTCTCATGGAAAGGTATATTCAAAGCAAATAAACACTTAGAGCAAGAGTTCCGGTCTGACTAGAGGATATGTGTTCTCCAGACGAGGTTCATTCTCTGATCCTTTAGCTGAGTCCCCTATCATCGGGAATGGGTGGTTAATAACGGCGATTCTATCTGGCTCAACCAGGCGATACTACCTAGACTTCTTGTGACTTCAGGCTTGAATTTGATCTAGGATACGCGCTTCGGTCTTTCTTTCGTCTTTATCTACTAAGTCTATTACTAATCAAAGTATATCGTTTAAACTAAATAGACTTGAAGGTGAGTGACGACTGCTCTATCAAGTGAGAAAATAGATGCATTAAACCCTTTTTCTTTGTTGGTCAAGCAAAGTAACCTCGTTCATAAAGCAATCGACTTTATCTTAATCCGATCCCTTGGGCTGTTCATTCACTCATTCGCTGTCTTAAGTCTTACTCGATAGATAAAGAAAGGACTCTTATCTAGGTGCCTCTCCTTTTTGACCGAGAAGAAAAAGAAGTTCCATAGGCATCTTCCATTCATATCTATTTGGGTTTTTCTGCACCATATTTTGATCTTCCTCTTCTTCGATCCGGAATTCCTAGCAAATCCTTGACTCCTCGAATACAATGGGATTTCACACCTGGCAAATCTTTCACTCTACCTCCTCTTATTAAGACCATAGAATGTTCCTGCGAATTATGACCCTCGCCTGGAATGTGAGCAAATATATCATGTCGATTGCTCAACCGTACCTTGGCTATCTTACGTAGAGCTGAATTGGGTTTTTTCGGTGTTCTTGTTGAAACACGAGGGCGTACTCCTTGCTTCTGGGGACATTGATCCGAAGCTCGAGTCCGGTCCGTGCGCCGTTTTTCTTCTCGACCATGACGAATCAATTGATTGAATGTAGGCATCGATCTTTTCTTTCCTTTGTCCTTCCCCCCTCTTTTGGCCCTATCACTAGCGATTAATTACTCCCGATCCGAAGCACCCCTTTTCCATTCATAGAGAAATCCAATCGTCAAAATCAATAAAAAGGCCATCATGGACCAAGATCCAAACAGATCAATCTTGTTGAGAGGTACTGCCCAAGGAAAGAAAAAGGTTACTTCCAGATCAAGGATAATAAATAAAATTGAAACAAGAAAAAATCGTATATCGAAACGACTTCTGGCATCACCGAAAGGATCGAAACCACATTCGTAGGCCGACAATTTCTCTGGATAGGTCGAACTATTGGAAGCAAATGGAAAAGGAACACCCAGTGAGATCAAAGAAACTATCAAACTGATCACTAAATAGATCAAAATTGGTGAAAATTCGTACATCACTGACACCACTTTCGTGCATACCGAAAAGAGATTCAATACAGCCTGCGTCCCTGTCTCAGTTTCATACCGACACCTATTCCCCCTCGCGTTGTCGTTGTTCGACTTATGGAAAGAATGTGGATGTTTTCTTAACTCCGAAAGAATAATCTTAACCCTATCGGAAAACGAATGGAAGTGAATAGAATCCGGACTGGTCAAACTAGGGCTTTTCGCAACCCTAAACTGAAAGCCGATCCGCGACATCTAGTTCTCTTCCCGGAGATTCAAATTAAGAGATTCCATTTCGATCCACCCCCTACAACACAACATCTTTATATACAAGACAAAATTCTCTGTTCCGAAGGCTAGACTCAGGGGCCTTACACTAAACTATAGAACTAAGGGGCATTTTCTTTAAAACCATATAGGAGAATAAGGAAATCGAGGGTGCGTGCTTCAACATCTCACAGTTTGAACCTCTTGCTCTTAAGGATCTCAATTTGATGGTCAGCCAAGTAATTGATCAAGCTGAACGAACTTGACCTGCTCCTTTAGTTTATAGGGCTATAGCTCGAGAGGTACTTGCTTCTCACGTCATAAGCTTCACTCTAAAAATACTTTATTTTCTTTATAAAGTATAAAGAGAGGATGAAAATCGTTCACTCCGGAAAGGTAGGTTCCATACCGACAAGACCTAATAACCTCATTTCACACCAACTTCATCAGTTGAACTTAATCCCCAAGGTAGAGCCCGAATGTAACTCCAGGATGTTTTGGTCAGGACTGTAGACTAGAAGACAAAGAATATCCTTCCGTTTATTTCACACAGAAAGAGTGATCGTGCCGTAAGACCTTTTTCGATACCTTGGTTTGACTCAGGTCATAGTCTTCTCACTCTCCTCCTAGGGGTGTACGACCATGCGGGATATTCTTGAGTATTGAGTTTTCTACAATCATCAGGTGCCGGCACGCACATTCCTTATGGGTCTAATCGAAGTCAACTGACTCATGGGTTTTCCACCGAGCTGATCGCTTGAGGAGTCTCTAGGCTAAATACCGAACACTCAACTCTTCTCCGCTTCTATCCAACAAGTTGTCTACTTTCTTACTTCAGACCGGAAGAGCCTTGAGGTTCTATAGTAAGTTCAGTCCAGTGCGAGGTCGTTCTCCTGCCACGTCTAACACTCAAAGAAGCCAAAGGAAGACCGGAGGCTGTGATGGTCAATGGTGTGGCCCGAAGGGAAGAGAAGTTCGACGAAGAGTTTTGTTGTTACTTTCTTATCGTTCGAGCGGCACTGCAACATCAGAGCTTCTGGTTTGAACTAAAGTGACTGAAGTCTCGAGTGTTTGGTTTTGAAAGTCCGCCGAAGGATCTGCTTCAACATCCACACAGGGTTCTTCGATTGATACAATAGACCCTGAAATGCCCAGCGGAAAGTACCAAATCCTTCTCTTCGGCTTTACCCATTCAGTGACTTTGGCATACGTTCTAAACAAAATATGGGTACTCTAGGAGGGATATTCTCAATAAAATAGACAGTCAACTCAATAGACCTGTGCATATTGGATAGGCCAGACTTCTCCGGCACACAAACTGTTCGAAGTGAATGGAAGCGATACCACATTAGAGTTAGAGTTAGAGTTAGAGTATTGGTTAGCCCTTCTTTTCAAGT